CTTACATATGATTTATTAATTTATTCAGAAGGAATTCGTCGAGATTGTACACTTTTTTTCTATTTATCTTATTCTAAAAAAAAATATGTATATAAATAACACAAATAAATAAAGTGCAGCCGGTTGGGTCCAACCTATTCTTGAAATATACAACTCGCACACACTCCCTTTCCAAAAAAAATCAATACACCAAGCACTACACTTAGATTTATTAGATTTGTTGCTAAAATATCGGTATTAAACCCGAAACTCCCGGCAGATGGCCAGTGGCCTAAGGAAACGAAAGAATCGGTTACATTTTTCATATGCTCTCCTCTTATAGATATAGATAGGACTAACAAAGAACAGAGTTCTTTTTGTATCACTTGACTTGCCCTTTTTTGATCGATTTCTTTTTCTTAATTTTTTTCTTTGTTTTAAGTTTCCGATAAGATACTTATTAAGTTGGGTCCTGGGTCTTGTAGAAATTGCAAAATATTTCCCCTGTTCAAACACTTCCTAAAAAGAAAGTAAAAATTCCATCGTACTAACCGAAGGACGGGAAGGAATAAAGCGAGCAAATCCACTAATTCGTCATCCTCAAATCAGTCTTTCCCGGGGTATTGTTCCAACAAATACATAATTTTAGGAGTAAAGTAGTGATATAATTCACAGAAGCAAACCGCAACGAATTAATAAAATAAGAAAAAGTGTGTAATGCACTTTTTTTACATTTTCGTTCTAGGATGAAATTAAACAAAAGGATTTGCAAATAAAAGTGCTAATGCCACAACGAGCCCATAAATGGTTAAAGCTTCCATAAAAGCTAGACTAAGCAATAAGGTGCCTCTTATTTTTCCTTCTGCTTCTGGTTGTCTCGCAATACCTTCTACGGCTTGGCCTGCAGCAGTACCTTGACCAACTCCAGGTCCAATAGAAGCAAGCCCTACGGCCAATCCAGCAGCAATAACGGAAGCGGCAGAAATCAGTGGATTCATGATGATAGGTTCCTCGCACCAAAAAAAAATGGTTAATGATACAATCAACCAAGGAATTCTTACTTATTTGATCACTAAAAAATATCGAATCGAAGTAACTAAAACTTCGAAAAAAAAAAACTATATAGATAGGGATAAACCCTATATATAACTAATATATATATCTACTATCACATATACATTTGTTTCTTTCATAACGGAAACCGCGCGCATTTTTTATTGAATCAGATTCTAGAATAATTCGTCGAAAAATATACAGGAACTGTAGCTGGACTTATAGACATTACATATAGACATATATCTAGTGTGATCCCCCTAACCCACCCTTCGTAATATCGTCTATCTTTCCTCTTAGAACTCTAGTCATATATACATATGGATTTCTTATTTCTATCTATATATGTATATGTTACCGAACCAAGTATATTTTCTTGAACCATGCATTGACTCAGGCGGGGTAAGCTTAAAAAAAGAAGACTCTTTTGAAAACTAATCAATGATGACCCTCCATGGATTCCCCTATATAAGCCGCGGCTAAAGTTGCAAAAATGAGAGCTTGAATACCGCTTGTAAATAATCCAAGAAACATGACAGGGATAGGAACTACTGAAGGTACTAAAGAAACAAGAACAACAACTACTAATTCATCCGCCAATATATTTCCGAAAAGTCGAAAACTCAGAGATAAAGGTTTTGTGAAATCTTCTAGGATGTTAATTGGTAAAAGGATTGGAGTCGGTTGAATGTATTTTCCAAAATAAGCCAATCCTTTTTTGGTAAGACCCGCATAAAAATATGCCACGGACGTGAGTAAAGCTAAAGCAACAGTAGTATTTATATCATTCGTGGGGGCAGCCAACTCTCCATGAGGTAACTGTATGATTTTCCAAGGTAAAAGAGCTCCAGACCAATTAGAAACAAAAATAAATAAGAACATGGTTCCAATAAAGGGAACCCAAGGCCCATATTCTTCTCCAATCTGAGTTTTACTCAAGTCTCGAATAAATTCAAGAACATATTCAAAGAAATTCTGCCCGTCGGTAGGAATAGTTTGTGGATTCCGAACAGTTATGATAACTGAACCTAATAAGATAGCAATTACTACCCAAGAAGTGATAAGTACTTGAGCATGAATTTGTAAACCTCCTATTTGCCAATATAAATGTTGGCCTACTTCTACACCTGATATATCGTAGAATCCTTTGAGTGTTTTAATGGAACATGGTATAACATTCATATTGCCCTCTGACAGAAATCAAACGAAAAAAAAAAAATTATTTTGATTCAACCATCTCTTTTTCAACTTATCTACTTTCATCATTAATCATATATTTAAAATACCAACAAATCACATAACATAATATCCCATTTTATCTCTTTTAAAAAATGCAAGACAAGAATAGTAACCAATCTAAGAAATCAAAATAATTAACTAATCTTATTATTCTTAATCATAACATAATCATAATCAATGATTTCTTATATAGCTAGAACGACCCTCACAAATTGCGGATACTAATTTGTTAAGAATCAATCGGATTGAAGCTATAACGTCATCGTTGATTGGAATCGAAATATCTGCAAGATCCGGGTCACAAATCGATTAAACAAATTGTTGGAATTCCAAAAATAACACATTCTCGAAGAGCTATATATTCTTTTTGCCGATCAACGATGATTACAATATCGGACAACCCAGTCAGATATTTGATCCCACCCAGATATGTTTGCAAAGTCGATAATTTGCTCTTCAACATTGCTGCATCTCTTTTAGCGAGACGGTCGAGTTTCCCCATCTTTTGTTCTCCTCTTAAGTCTCTGAACTTATGAAGTCTCGTTTCTGTAGTGGACCAATTCGTTAACATACCACCGAGCCATTTTTTATTAACATAACGACATCGAGCCCTTATTGCAGCCGAGACTACTAAATCCGCTGCTTTATTTTTGGTACCAACCATTAAAAAGGTTTTCCTCGACTTGCTGCATCAAAAACTAAATCACAGGCTTCTGATAAAAAACAAGCAGTTCTAGTAGGATTTGTAATATGAATACCTTTACGCTTTGCAGAAATGTAAGGGACCATTCTAGGATTCCATTTCTTAGTACCATGATCAAAATGAACTCCCGACTCCATCATCTCTTCCAAATGGATGTTCCAATACCTTCTTGTCATTTTTCCCGCGCTTTCTCTTTTTTTTTTTTTAGAAATAACTAATTGTTCCTACGGAACCTTATAATGAGGTTGACCATTGATACATAGTCCGAACTATTCATTTTTTTTTTTATTACTTACTTCATTTTTTTACTTAACAAAACTAGAAAGGAAAAAGAAAAAATATCTGCTTAGGAATTAGGAAATCGAGAAAATGCATTTTCTAATGTGTCATGGAAATTCTTTGGGCTACAAGAACAAAAAAATTCTCGATGGTGTAACAAAATATCTCTCATTTCCAACTTGAATACATTTTTCTTTTTTATTTCAAAATGAATGTTTTTGTCTTGCCTTGAACGGGGCACTAATTTTTTAAATCCGGTACCGATAGGGATAATTCCCCCCAGAACTACATTTTCTTTCAGCCCCTTCAACCAATCAATACGCCCCCGGAGAGCAGCTTTTGCTAAAACTCTAGCAGTTTCTTGAAAACTTGCTTCAGATATGAAGCTTTGAGTATTCAGAGATGCCCTCGTTATTCCTAATAAAATTGCCCGATAACAGATCGTTTCGTCTAAAGCACGCCCTGCTCGTTCTGCTCGCAGCAATCCGATTAATTCTCCAGGCGAAAAAACATTAGACATTCCGTCTTCTGAAACCAACACTTTTGATGTTACTTGTCGCACAATAATCTCTAGATGTCTATTATGAATCTGCACCCCTTGAGATCGATAAACCTTTTGGATCTTATTAACCAAAGAGATATGGCTTTGGGCTATAGTTAGCTCAGCTCCAATTAAGAATCCCCAAGGAATTCCAAGAATTCTTGGTATACGTTCGTTCCAACCTTCGACTCTCCTTTCAAGGTTCATCGATATTGAACCAATCGAACGCACTTCTAAGATTTGCTCCACTTTTGGAAGTCCCTGCGTTATGTCACCAGATCGGGATTTTTCATATATAAATGTAACTAATGTATCTCCTTCAGAAAGGGTTTCTCCGTAATGTCCGTGAACAGTCGCTCCTGGAGTAGCCAAATACGGCTTAGCTGATCTTATAACTAAGGAATCAACATGAACAATTAAAATTTGACCAGATTTTTTTATATGTGTCCCATATTTAACTAGACATAGATTTTCACAAATAAATTGTCCAATGCTAATTATTGTGGATGTTTCTTCACAATAATTGTGATGTAAAAAGCACCAATTCAAATGGGATGGATTCAAAATGATGGTATTGCATGGGTTGGGATTATAAATCCTTCTATTTTCATCTATTAAACAGTATTTAAGTACTTCAAGTACTTGGAAAGTAGCTTTCAAATTATCAAGTATCCAATATTTGGTTACCAAGATCTGATTATGAGTTATTAAATAGTAAGCTGAATAAAAGTTCACTATTTTAGATACAATAGTACCTAGGGGACCCAACAAATCCCTAATTAGAATTATGGGATTCAATTCTTTTGCCGTGATGTTATATTTCGAACCATTGGATGGACATGGGACAACTCGAGAACAATTGAATGATGACAAAATTATCAAAGCCTTATTTTGATTCAACAATGTACCAATAGTTGCTTGATGCTGAGTAACTACTGAAATCTTCCCTTTCGAAAAAAAAGGGTTGATATTGGTGCAATCTAATCCATTATCGGGGATCAATCCCGAACCCGCCGTATCATACCTTTTTTCGGCATATGAAAGACTAGACTTTACTAACTCAATTTTTATGAAATTTTGAATCAGATCATTTGTCCTTACCTCAACAAGAGAAGCATAAACTTCTTCTATAGAACCATTTTTTTCTTGGTCCCAATTCAATACTAAGCAAGTCCGAACTAATTGAATACTTGTGTGAAAAATTCC